ACGGATTCCATTATATTGAAGTGATATCCTGGATTCCTACAAAAGAGAAGAATTGATTTCAATACTCATTCGTTATTAGTTAATAATTTTAGTGATTGGATCTATATGTGCTTATTCTGATAGGCAATGAGATATTCAAATGATTTTTCATCGAATGACTATTCATCTATTGTATTTTCATGTAAATAGGGGGCAAGAAAGCTCTATGGAAAAACGGCGTTTCAATTCGATGTTGTCTAACGAAGAGTTAGAATACAGATGTGGGCTAAGTAAATCAACGGATAGTCTTGGTCCTATTGAAAATACCTGTGGTAGTGAAGATCCGCTTATAACTGATACGTATAAAAACATTCCTCGTTGGAGTGATAGTACCGGTTCTAGTTACAATAATGTTGATCATTTATTTGGCGTTCGGGACATTCGGAATTTCATCTCTGATGACACTTTTTTAGTTAAGGATAGTAATGGGGACAGTTATTCCATATATTTTGATATTGAAAATCAGATTTTTGAGATTGATCATGATCATTCTTTTCTGAGTGAAGTAGAAAGTTCTTTTTATAGTTATCGGAATTCTAGTTATCTGAATAATGTATCTAAGGGTGACGAGCCCCACTATGATCGTTACATGTATGATACTAAATATAATTGGAATAATCATATTAATAGTTGCATTGACAGTTATCTTCGTTCTCAAATCCATATTGATAGTTACATTTTAAGTGGTAGTGATAATTACGGTGACAGCTACATTTATAGTTACATTTGTGGTGAAAGTGGAAATAGTAGTGAAAACAAGAATTCCAGTATAAGAACTAACACGAATGGTAGTGATTTAACTAAAAGTTCTAATGATCTCGAGGTAACTCAAAAATACAGGCATTTGTGGGTTCAATGCGAAAATTGTTATGGATTAAATTATAAGAAAATTTTTAAGTCAAAAATGCATATTTGTGAACAATGTGGATATCATTTGAAAATGAGTAGTTCAGATAGAATCGAACTTTCGATTGATCCAGGTACTTGGGATCCTCTGGATGAAGACATGGTCTCTCTGGATCCCATTGAATTTCATTCGGAGGAGGAACCTTATAAAGAGCGTATTGATTCTTATCAAAGAAAGACAGGATTAACTGAGGCTGTTCAAACAGGCACAGGTCAACTAAATGGTATTCCTATAGCAATTGGGGTTATGGATTTTCAGTTTATGGGGGGTAGTATGGGATCTGTAGTAGGCGAGAAAATCACCCGTTTGGTCGAGTATGCTACCAATAAATTTCTACCTCTTATTCTAGTTTGTGCTTCCGGAGGAGCACGCATGCAAGAAGGAAGTTTGAGCTTGATGCAAATGGCTAAAATATCTTCTGCTTTATATGATTATCAATCAAATAAAAAGTTATTCTATGTATCAATCCTTACATCTCCTACTACTGGTGGGGTGACAGCTAGTTTTGGTATGTTGGGGGATATCATTATTGCCGAACCCAATGCCTACATTGCATTTGCGGGTAAAAGAGTAATTGAACAAACATTGAATAAGACAGTACCTGAAGGTTCACAAGCGGCTGAATATTTATTCCATAAGGGCTTATTCGATCCAATCGTACCACGTAATCTTTTAAAAGGCGTTCTGAATGAGTTATTTCAGCTCCACGCTTTCTTTCCTTTGAATAAAAATTCAATCAAGTAGAGCTTTAAGTTCCATTATTTTATTTCTGGCGAACAAGCAGTTAGTTTATCAGAATCAAAGTAAAAATTAGAAGAATCGGGTTTTATTTGGTGACACAAGATTTAATTCTAGAAAGAATCAAAAGTTGCAGAAAATTCTTTATTTTTTTTCGAGATCTTTTTTTACCCATATTCCTGATGTTGATTAGTAATCAGAAAGTTTCTCTCAACAAGATAAAAGAGCGAATTCTTCTTTTCGCGACATTACATTAGGCAAGGCAAATAAAAGGAATTTAATGTTCCCTTCTAACGTATGTATATACAATATAATTCAAATATAGATATATAGTCTTGCCTCTTTCTAGATCTCCCAAAAATTTTCATTATTACTAATAATCCCTGTTGGATCATATTCTAACGAATCTTTCGGGAATTTTTAAGAAACTCTTTCTTTTTATTAAATTAAAATTAGAAGACAAGAACAAAATAATAAAAGAAGAATACTAAATAAATGGATTATCATACATATATTCCATGTAGAAAAATAAAATGAATAAGTCCATTTATTTAGTTCTACATTCCTTGCACTTATTATATACTCAAGTATTATATATACTCACTTATAGTATAATTAATTATAATTAATAACTAATTTTAATATATTTTAATATATATAATATAAATATATAATATAAGAATAACAGGTACAAATATTAAATCGAGGTACCCATTCTATGACAACTCTCAACTTACCCTCTATTTTTGTGCCTTTAGTGGGCCTAGTATTTCCGGCAATTGCAATGGCTTCTTTATCTCTTCATGTTCAAAGAAACAAGATTTTTTAAATCCGATGCGACCAACTCTCATCCTTTTTTTTCAAGACTTAGACATGGATCATAACATGGATATCTATTTAGTAGAATATCGTATAAGCTGCGGCTTCCTTCGAACATAAATTAAATGAAAGAGCTCTTATGCATGCGGAAACATGATATATGGTTAAAATTCTTATAGCTATTTAAAAATAGATCAGGATCGGCGGATGTCTGAAATGGAAAGTCAATGTATCTAAATGGATATAGATATCTATAGGGGATCATATGAGGGGGATGCTAGTATTTTAGATCTAGCCAATTCGAGGAATTACGCCTAAAAGTTCACATCAGAATAGTGCTAGTTGATGAGAGTTACTTCGGAAACAAAAAGAGTAAAGTCAAATTTCTTTGGGTTATTCTCTCAATTCCAATAAAATGCAACTGGATCTAGTATGAGTTGGCGATCAGAACATATATGGATAGAACTTATAACGGGGTCTCGAAAAACAAGTAATTTCTGCTGGGCCTTTATCCTTTTTTTAGGTTCATTAGGATTCTTATTGGTTGGAACTTCCAGTTATCTTGGTAGGAATTTGATATCTTTATTTCCGTCTCAGCAAATCATTTTTTTTCCACAAGGGATCGTGATGTCTTTCTATGGCATCGCGGGTCTCTTTATTAGCTCCTATTTGTGGTGCACAATTTCGTGGAATGTAGGTAGTGGTTATGATCGATTCGATAGAAAAGAAGGAATTGTGTGTATTTTTCGTTGGGGATTTCCTGGAAAAAATCGTCGCATCTTTCTTCGATTCCTTATGAAAGATATTCAGTCCATCAGAATAGAAGTTAAAGAGGGTATTTATGCCCGTCGTGTCCTTTATATGGACATCAGAGGCCAGGGGGCCATTCCCTTGACCCGTACTGATGAGAATTTGACTCCACGAGAAATTGAACAAAAAGCTGCCGAATTGGCCTATTTCTTGCGTGTACCAATTGAAGTATTTTGAAATGACCTGAAAATTCTTTCTCATCAGGAGGTAAAAAGGAAAAAAAGCTTAAGAATCGTCTTTTTTGATAGCATAACTTAACTGAAGTTTCTTCCGAACGCTCATTCGAGCCAAAACAGACGTATATGGGACCAGCCATAAAATGAAACTGTTTTTTTTTGTTCGCAAAAATGGTCTTTTCTTTTATACGTATTATGGAAATTCGTTCAACTCAATTCAGTAAGAAAACAAGTAAAAAATCGAAATAAATAATAGAAATAATGGATTCATCTCATATATCAAAACCTTACATTTCGGGATAAAGAATTTATCTTTTTATTTTAGGTCCAATTTTTTGAATTGATACATTAGATACAGATAGATCATTTCTTGTGAATTATCTCTCTTTTCTTTTGTCAACCGACCTTTCTTTTTATCCTTATCTTTTCTTTTTGGCTCCTTAATGAAATGACCAAAAGATTGGATCTCTTCTAACGATAACTATAAAATTTCTGTCTTGTTTTGCCACTCATGTTTGATCATCACATCACAATATTCTTCAGAAATTTTTCCCGGACTGTGAGCAGCCGGAGAAATTTTTTGAAACATTTGATATTTTGATAGAAAGGGAGTTAGTTCGTCTCGAAATACGAATAATATTCATTGCTTGAAATGGCTCTTTGGGGCATTCATCAAAAGGACGCAATTGCTGCGAATTTGTCCAATTGAGATATCGGGAAACAAAACAATATTTTTATTATTTCTTCATTTGAATTCAAAGTAGACTCTTATTCTATTTCTATATTCTTTCTAGATTCAAGGACTAACCAATAAATCACAAATAAAAAACAGGGAATAGATTCATAGGCTCGATACCTTGTAATAGAAGTAATAGAACTCATGCTTGATAGAAATATTAGATCATATAGAGTCGACAAATGAGGTGGGTTCATTAAGAATTCACAGATGAAAAAAAATGGCAAAAAAGAAAGCATTCACTCCCCTCCTATATCTTGCATCTATAGTATTTTTGCCCTGGTGGATCTCTCTCTTATTTAATAAAAGTCTGGAATCCTGGGTTACAAATTGGTGGAATACTAGGCAATCCGAAACTTTTTTGAATGCTATTCAAGAAAAGCGTATTCTCGAAAAATTCATAGAATTAGAGGAACTCTTCCTGTTGAACGAAATGATAAAGGAATATCCAGAGACACATCTACAAAAGCTTAGTCTAGGAATCCACAAAGAAACGATCCAATTGATCAAGATGCACAATGAGGATCGTATCCATACGATTTTACACTTCTCGACAAATATAATCTGTTTCGTTATTCTAAGTGGTTATTCTATTCTGGGTAATGAAGAACTTGTTATTCTTAACTCTTGGGTTCAGGAATTCTTATATAACTTAAGCGACACAATAAAAGCTTTTTCTATTCTTTTATTAACTGACTTGTGTATCGGATTCCATTCGCCCCATGGTTGGGAACTAATGCTTGGCTCTGTTTACAAAGATTTTGGATTTGCTCAT